TCCTATTTTCTATTCAAAATATTCAATGAAAAATTGAAGCACGATAATTCTCTATAGGGATATGTACATAAGAGAAAGACCCAATGCTTTATTTCTGTGTAAAAATTTCTGTTCTGGGGTTTACATATACACATATATTTTGTTATAATTGAAATTGAAAAGGATTGATTATTGAAAATAATTGATACTGATTAGTCGTAAATAAATTTTGCCCTGAATTTTTCGGTCTGTGACCGGAAATCTATTTTTTCTCTTTTCAATAGAAGGAGAAGGGAAGTTTTTAAGCAATGTGTCTTTTGAGATACAATCAATCGAAGAGAATAATATAAACTGGATCCAATAAAAAATAGGGATTAATTTTTTAAAAGGGATAAGTACAATGGGATTCAAGATCAAAAAAAATTAGTAATAGAATATGGGTGGATAAAAATATTATCTATTTTTGATCAGATTTGGCGGCATGGCCAAGTGGTAAGGCGGGGGACTGCAAATCCTTTATCCCCAGTTCAAATCCGGGTGTCGCCTGATCAACAAAAGACTTGAAATTTCTTATTCTGCTGATCTAACTCGACAAATTCTTGCCCCGCAAGAAGCAGAGGCAAACGACTAGGCCTGTCGATACTTGATTTTTAGAATCCATAATTCTATAAAAAAGAACTGTAAATTTTTTTTTCTCAAAATCTGGGTACCGGTCCAAACCGGTACCAATAGGGATGAAGTAACCCTTACTTATTAATGATTGATTCGGACATTTATTTGATTTATGATATCAATTGAATCAAATAAATAGTGAAAGTCAATTCTGGGATTCAGAACTACGAAAGTCAGAGGTCGGAAATCTTAGTATCCAAAGGTTCCTAAAGGACACTCCATTTTTGCTCCTAGGATTGAAGAAAAGATTATACGAAAGACTATCAAGACTTCCTAATTATCTTACACTACCTATACTAAATACTAAAATAGTGTCTACTGACTCTGTCTGGAATTAGATTGAATAGAATAGGCTGATGGGAAATCAATTTAGAAGTTGTGGAAAGGACTGAAGATACTTTGTATCCAGCCTCACGAGAGGCTTTGAGTACTCAAACATTCAATTAACATGGTTGGGCGGCTCTTATTTATAGAGTAAAAAGAAAAGTTGAAAAAAAAAATTCTTTGCCCGTGTAGGGGATTACAAAAAAAAATGTATGTAATAATGATGGTGGTGTCTTCCCATTCCATTCTTTCACAAAAAGAAAGACGTAAGCCTTAGATCAAATAAAATAGAGGTATCTGATAGATAGTTATCTATCTTGATGGTATATTTTGACGTCTTTTGCTTATGAAAGAAAGGTAACAAACAATAGGTCTTACTATTTCTACATGCTCCATTAGGAGCATTCCTTTGCTATTTACAAATAAAAGGGTGTGTGTATCGTATTTGTGCTTAATGCTTCCCGATTCTACCAGAAATTTTATAATATAGGAACTTGTTACGAGTAGATTCATTGGATTAGTTCATCAATAGCCTTAAGTCAGAATCCTATTTTCTTTTTACTCTCCACCATTGATTCCACCATGATTATTGATCAATAATCAATAATGAAATAATTCATTCATAGAGATAGGAGACATAATTCACATGGATATAGTAAGTCTCACTTGGGCTGCTTTAATGGTAGTCTTTACATTTTCCCTCTCACTCGTAGTATGGGGAAGAAGTGGACTATAGGGGAACTACTAATTGAATAATCGATTGAGTGATCTTGAATAATCGATTGAGTGATCGAATTGTATCAATCGTTTAATTGATTGTTTTGCGAAACTAAAAAAAAGAAAAAAAGAAATAGAATTAGACTGCTATTTCGATGTATATGTATTAGATGTACATCTAATCTAATATATGTACATCTAATACATGTACATATTGTACATTGATCTATATCTATATAAAACCATATCTGTATACAACTTTATATGATCAAATTTATATGATCATACTATTTATATGATAATATATTTATATGATAAAAATATAGTATACAATACTATCTAGTGTGGTAGAAAGAACTATATATAATATAGTTCTTTCTACCACACTATCTCAGAAACTTATGATTCCAGCCATTTCATTTAAAACTTGGAGTTTTAATCCCTTTCTTTCATTTCTTCAATCATTGATAAGAACTAATAATCCAAGTTTCAGTTAAATTAATCATTTTGACTGACTGTTTTTACGTAGATGATAAGTAAAAAAGCAGTAGGAACTAGAATGAACAGTGCAGTAGCAATAAATGCGAGAATATTGACTTCCATAATCTCATTGTTTTTTTTACTTCGCAATAACTCGGGATCTAATCCCATAGAGATAAGAAATTTGACTCCTGTCAATTCAATGGGATGAATTGAATTCTGATGATACTGAATCGGATCAATATTATGAATAACAATATCTGATCTATCAAATCGATTCATCGTCGAGAATTGAATAGTATAACATAGGAAAATCTTTTATTTTATCCATACTAAATCCGAAATGGGATTCTTTATCGGATCAGGAATTCCATTGAATTTTTCATCCTTTTTTCCATCTCACTTCTACTGTTTGGATCTGTGTGACCCATAGAATACCGGGTCATATAATATCTCATAATTGTATGTATAAGTATAAGGAAAGAGAATTGTATAAGGAAGACAGTAGGTTATGGAAAAGAAAAAAAGTGGAAAAAAGGACAGGTGTTAAGTGGAAAAGATCTAATATTCCAACAAATTTACTAAAAAGGGGCGTTGCTTGGTCTTTTATTTTATTAGTATCTCTTCTTCTTTCTTGGATTGAGACTAGAACGCATACATCAAAAATTCAATGTGCAATTTGCATTGAGAATAGATAGATTGTTTCCAATTAGTCATTGAGGATACACAAACAAAGTCGAGGCTAGAAAGGGTATGGTTTAACCTGAGAGGTATTCTGTCGAGGTAATTATGTTAAGTTCATTGTGTATCGTACAATAAACGAATACAATTTGTGTATGTACTCCCAGTAAAAATAGGGGAACTCTATTCCATTTCATTGTTCAATAGCAATTGAAAAAGAAAGTCAGACGATACGAGTATGGTATCTCTTAAAATACTGAATATAGTAATGCCACCGATTGTACCAACTTACATATGTCTCCCCTTATCAATCGGTATTAGTGAAAGAAATGGAAATTCCCGTACTTGTCTGATGATAAATGCGACACGAAAAACAAAAAAAATAAGGATCCCCCGCTGGGGATTAGATCTTGCTACCTGGCCCCCCTTTCACAGAAAATGGAGAGATGAATTTATCAATTCATCGGATCCTAGTTCGGGACTGACGGGGCTCGAACCCGCAGCTTCCGCCTTGACAGGGCGGTGCTCTGACCGATTGAACTACAATCCCAGCAAGGTGTATGGCATACATATTCTTACTAGTTTGATGAGAACATTCTATTCGTTGTGTTGTAACAGAAACACGAATGATATACTGAATATCCACATAGATATGGAATATAGTGAGAGCGACACGGATTACTAGTAACGAGTGGTTATTTTATTGCCAAAAAAATGGATAATCAATTTTTCAATGAGAAAAAAGAACTATTTTTATGATACTTAATTTTAATTAAGTATCATGAATCTAGATAGTTAGAAAAATCAGAACGAATGAGAAAAACATGGATAGAGAAAAAATTGACTCTTTCTCTTCATTTCTACGGATCAGGCATTTCTGTTTCTGGAGAACAAATTGGTTATTTCATATTCATGGAGCAACGAATTATTGGGCCGAGCTGGATTTGAACCAGCGTAGACATATCGTCAACGAATTTACAGTCCGTCCCCATTAACCGCTCGGGCATCGACCCAGGAAGAATTAATTCTAGATTTATTGATAATCTACGATCAACTTCCTCTCTACCCCCAGGGGAAGTCGAATCCCCGCTGCCTCCTTGAAAGAGAGATGTCCTGAACCACTAGACGATAGGGGCATATCCACCCGACCGTCATCATACTATGATGATCATCATCATAGTATGATAATAGTATGAACAGTTTTTTGGAATTGTCAATAGAATCTAATGGTATGACCAGATCCGAAAAGTCTTTCCTACTTTTATGTTATGATTTCATAGAATTTTTTTTTTATTTGATGGTTCTTGTATGAACCCCTATGCATATGCATATATACATATATACATATATGCATATGCATACATATATGCATTAGACTCATAATGGCAAATTCATGAATTGAATAAAACGGGCCCTTTTAACTCAGCGGTAGAGTAACGCCATGGTAAGGCGTAAGTCATCGGTTCAAATCCGATAAAGGGCTTTTCCACTAAACTCAAGATTTAGTCTTCGTTTTTCAGCGGAAAACAGAGATATTTTTTTTTCTAAATAAAGGAAAAAGGTAACCACCTTTATAATGAGTTTTGATTATTATGAGTTATAGTTAGAAAGTTGAACATTTATTCATTATCATAATAACTAATTGCACTTATTAGGAGTAGTCTACCCTGTAGTGACATAGTAGTCCTCTTCATGTCTCATTATTCACATTTTTGGTCCTGAGATATAATAGAAATATTCTAGAATATTCTAGATATCCAATCCCTATTATTAATAACCAAACCAAAGTATTCTTACTTCTCCATTGTTCTTATCTTATCAAACCCACCATAAAATTATAAATCAAGAAAAAGTAAGTGGACCTGACCCATTGAATAATGACTATATCAGCTATTCTGATATTTAAATTCGATATAGATTAATTCGATATAGATTAAATTGTACAAGCGGATTGATTTTTTTTATTTCCTTAGACCACGCAAGGCAAGAATTTGTCGATATTTCCGATTTAATCTTCTTGTTACTGGATGCTTCATAGGAATAAATCGCTATTCTTTTCCGCTATATATAAAAGTTGATTTCGAAAATTAATTTTTCAATATCTTTCCTTGAATTCAAGGAATCAGATATTGTTTTGTTTTTCCGCC